GAAGAGTTCATAAAATGGACTTTCTAACGACCCCCAATCACCAATCCTGGCATGAATTGATAAAGATCCAATAAGTCCAACATTGATTCCTTCAGACGTGTCAATGGGGCAAATACGCCCATAGTGACTAGGATGGATATCCCGTATCCGAAAATTAGCAGTTCGCCCTGTTAATCCGCCAGGGCCCAAATAACTCAACTTTCTCCCATGAACGATTTGTGTCAATGGATTAGTTCGATCCAAAACTTGAGATAATGGGTGTAATCCGAAAAAGGATTCATAAGTAGTTGTTAACGGAGTTGAAGTTACCAAATTCTGAGGAGTAGGTATCAATTTATGCCTAATTGCTCCGCCTATAGTTCCCTTAACTACATTTTCTAAACGAGCCAGAGCCAACCCGAGCTGGTCTTGTAAAAGATCCGCTACAGAGCGAATACGTTTATTTTTCAAATGATTCATATCATCAAGTGTACCCATTCCAAATTTCATCCCAATCAAATGATCAGCAGCTGCTAATATATCTCGTGGTAACAAAAATATATTGTTCTGAGGTATATTAAGATTAAGTCTCCAGTTAATATTTCGGCGACCAATCCTTCCTAATTCACACCTTTGGTGAAAGAATTTTTTTTGTAATTCCTTACATAAGGATTCAGAAAATATGGGATCCCCACCTACACAAGAAAATTGTTGATAAAACTCCAAAATAGCATTTTCTTTTGACCCAATTTTTTTTTTCTCCTTATCGGTCAAGAAGGATAAGAAAATTTCAGGGTAGCAAACATTCTCTAGAATTTCTCTTAGATTCGAACCCATAGCTGATGATAGAACTAGAATAGATATTTTCTGTTTCCTACTCACACGAGCCCATATTCTTGCTTTTTTATCAATCTCTAATTCTAACCTGCCTCCCCAATCTGATATTATGGTGCCGGTATAGACCGAAATCCCGTTATGATCCAATTCTGACTGGTAATAGATACCAGGACTTTGTAATATTTGATTGATCACAATTCTGTATATTCCGTTTACTATAGAAGTTCCAAGGGAATTCATTAAAGGAATGTTTCCAATAAAAATTCTTTGTTCTTGCATATTCCTACTAGTTTTCCAAATTAATCCCGCGGATACATATAATTCAGAAGAATATGTAAGTGATTCATAGACAGCATCTCGTTCTTTTATCATAGGTTCTACCAATTGATATGTTTCCACAAATAATTGAAATTCAATTTCGTGATCTATATCTTCTATTTTTGGAAATTTAGAAAGTTCTTCTATTAAACCCTGATCAATAAACCGATAAAACCCTTCAAATTGTATCTGATTAAATCCGGGTATTGTAGATGTTCCCTCTTTTCCATCCCCAAGCATCTTTTTTGAATTTATCATTTATCCGGTTATTGCAAAAATTCCATCCCATCTCTCATTCTTCACCGAATCATATCCATAGAATTCGATCTAGTAATAATGGAATTTCTATTCTGTTTACTGAATCACATGAAATTTTATCCAACTCCAAGATATATGGAATGTATGAAATACGTATGAACGGAGACTATATTCAATTGGCATTTTTTATAAGAAAGAGTTCCAAATGGAACAGAATTGAGAAATACCACTGGAACTTATGGAGTTTTGTAAAGACTAGAAAAAAAAGTAATTGCATTTTCACCTATGATATTACATATTCCAATTCCATTGCATACCATAAAAAAATGGATTCATCATTGGATCTGTTCGAGCAGATAAACATATAATAAATAGAAAACTTTTTTTTTAACCACTTTACTTTTTCATGTATTTGTATTTCGTGGTTAAAAAAAAGAGTTGCAGAAAAGAGATTTATTTGTACCTATTTTGAATAGAATATTCAGAATATCATTGAATTGAAGTAGGTAAGAAAACTTGTGTGTTTTTTTTTTTATTTATTAATTTTGTTTATTATTCAAATAAAAAAGAATGCACAGATATATAATATATATAAGTATCTTTTTCTTCTTTTATTGTGGTATAGTTCTATTTGGGACAGCACATGCTGTGCTCTATCAAAAATTCAATTTTCTCTTCAATGTATTCAATGAAAAATTGAAATACAAAAATTTATTGAGAATTACTCCTCAAAAGCATCCCTAGAGAGATAAAATACCCCATTATAGAGCTATAGCTCTATAAATAACGTAACGTATGTTCTGATTCTGGGGTTTACATATACTCATCATTACTGTTATAATTGAAATTGAAGAAGATTTCTTTTTAATTGAAAAAACTCAATATAGATTAGTTATAAATCTATTTCTAATGATTTTCTTAATATTATTAGAAATAAAAAAATGTAGATTTGAATTCAAAAACGGTCATGAATTTATAGTCAATAGTTAATGGTTCTGATTTGTACTGGATTCTATATTTTGTGACTGAAAATCTATATATTTTTTTCGGAGTTGAAAAAAAAAAGAGAAAATTTGAATCTCGTTTCTATCGTTTTGGCGGCATGGCCGAGTGGTAAGGCGGGGGACTGCAAATCCTTTTTCCCCAGTTCAAATCCGGGTGTCGCCTCAACAACAGACTTGAAATCCTACGTTATAACTATAACAAACGTAGGAAAAGACTCTTGATACTTTCTTTTCGTGATTCTAAGCCCCTGGCTCTCGAGGTTCTATTCTCTAACCTAAAGTTTTGCCTATCAGATTCAAGGAAAACTTAAAGTAGTGGAGGGAAATCTGTCTGAGTCTTCAATTAGATTGCATAGCCAGAGAGGGAATTAAATTAATAGTTTTGGAAAGATACTTTGGATACAGACTCATCAAAGTCGCGGAATGCTCAGACATTCAATCATTAGTAGATTAGATGAAGAATTGCCTTTCGTTTTACTTCCAAAAATAAAAAACGATAAAAGAAAGAAAAAGGCTTATTATTTCTACATGTGAGTCAGATTCCTTGGATACTTTGAAAAGTGTTCGTTTACTTGTGTTTACATCTTGTGGATTCTACTAGAAATTCTATAATTAAGAATAACTCATTATAAGAATAAGATAAGTGGATTTTTTGGATGTAGTTCATCAATGGTGACCAAATACCTCTCCCTTTTTTTGACTCTGCACCAGTGATTTCACTATTATTAGTGAACAATAATGGAATAGTTTCTTCATATTCATAGAAATAGGGGGCAGAATTCACATGGATATAGTAAGTCTCGCATGGGCTGGTTTAATGGTAGTTTTTACATTTTCCCTCTCTCTCGTAGTGTGGGGAAGAAGTGGACTCTAGAAGTACTCCTAATTGCGGTAATAATCAAACTCTATCAACCTGTATCAATTATTTTAGTTTTCTAGACCGGTCGGCAATTTTTTTTAAGATTTTTTTTTAGAAATTGGATTTATGTTTTATTTTATTGACTCATTTTCTATTTTTATATCCGGGTTTACACCGTTAACCATTCATGGGGTAACCCCTTTTAGAAATCTGAAGAAGTTTCCATCAAATTCGGATTATCTGTATTAAATGGATCAAACAAACAAATGAAATTGAGAAAGTATGTACATAAATTTCATATTCTATTTAATTTATATTAACATTTATAAGGAAAAAGAGAGATATGGGTGGATTCCTTTATATTAAGATATTTCACTTATATCTTTATACATTACAATAACCATAATGAATGGCTAGTTATGGTAGAAAGAGATCTCTTTCTACCATAACTAGCGGGCCCCTTAGGATACTACTACTACTGAGTCTAATGCATTCCGTTCATTTAAGACGAGAAATTGAAATCCCTTTTTTTTTCATTGATAGTCAAATTTTATTCAAATTAATTATTTTGACTAACCGTTTTTACGTAAATTATAAGCAAAAAAGCAGTAGGAATGAGAATGAAGAGTGCAGTAGCAATAAATGCAAGAATATTTACTTCCATAATTTAATCGTTTATTATTAATTTTTTTCTTTGGAATATCTCGGGATTTAATCCCATAGAGATGAGAAATCTTTCGCTTGTAAACTCCCTCAGATTAATTAGATTTCGATGATATCGAATGAAAGAAATATCATGAATAACAATATCGGAGCTATAAAATCGATTCATCGTCAAGAATTTAATAGTATAACATAGGAAGATCATTTATCCACACCGAATACATAATGAGATTCCTGATCCAATAAAAAAAGATTTATTTAGGATTCTTTTTCCCCGCTTTCTTTTCTACACCCTAGTACTTTACTTTCCTTGTAAAATCATCTGATGAAGTATCATAAAAACCCTTTTCTACTTCGATTGTTTACAAAAAGAGTTGCTAAAAAACCTTAAATAAACAATAGAAATCAAATAGAGAAAACAAGTACGAAGTTCAATTTGAAATTTCAAAAATTTTTGAAGGGTCTATCATCTTTTTGGAACACAAAGAAAGGGGAATGTGATAAAGACGAGTCCCAGTAAAAAAAACGAAAATATTCCAAAAAATTAACTGTTTCAATTTTCTTACGAGTTTTTTCTTCGACACCGACTCTAATATTTAAAAAGAGCATATTCAGACGAATTTTCTCTTTATTTTTAAAATATCCTCTTTCCTTGGTTGGATTCGAACTATTTTCAATTCCTTGACTTCATAGTATATATAGGTACTCTTGGCAAACATATTATACGCTATCCTATTTCATTTTCCTACACGAGTTAATGGGAGATTAATTGACAAAAAGCAGAAACCCCGTCCAGTATCTCTTTCTTGAAGTGTTGAGATGCTCTCAATAATTCTAATTATACTAATTTACATATGTCTCTCTACCATCAATATGGTGCTAGTTAAAATAATGGAAATACCCCTTTCTTTTGCTTGATGAAAAAAGAAAAATAAAACAAAAAGATAAACGAAACCATTTTGATCCCCCTGCCCAGAAACAAAAAGGGGAGTTTATGTCTTTTTTTTTATTGAATCCGCCGGGACTGACGGGGCTCGAACCCGCAGCTTCCGCCTTGACAGGGCGGTGCTCTGACCAATTGA